GTACCTCTACGGGATAGACCTCAACGGAAAACTGAAGAGTAACGGCAGCAAGTGATTGAGTTCAGTAGTTCCTCATATAAAATTATTGACTCTAGAGATATGGTAATATGGAGAAGACAAAATTGTTTGAAGCACGGACAGAACCGGAAGCACCTCTTCCCTTGTTTCAAAGAGAGGAGGACGGGTTATTCACATTTCATTTGATGGTCAGAGGCGAATTGAAAGCTAAGCAGTGGTCATTCGAAAGATCCCCCGGGGAAAAATAGAGATGTCTCCTACGTTACCCGTAATATGTGGAAGTATCGACGTAATTTCATAGAGTCATTCGGTCTGAATGCTACATGAAGAACATAAGCCAGATGACGGAACGAGGAGACCTAGGATGTATAAGATCATAACATGAGTGATTCGGCAGATTTGGATTCCTATATATCCACTCATGTGGTACTTCATCATACGATACGATTCATATAAGATCCATCTGTCTAGATATCATCATAGACATCCAGAAAGCCGTATGCTTTGGAAGAAGCTTGTACGGTTTGGGAAGGGGTTTTTCTTGATCAAAAAGAAGAATCTACTTCAACCGATATGCCCTTAGGCACGGCCATACATAATATAGAAATCACACTTGGAAAGGGTGGACAATTAGCTAGAGCAGCAGGTGCTGTAGCGAAACTGATTGCAAAAGAGGGTAAATCGGCCACGTTAAGATTACCATCTGGGGAGGTCCGTTTGATATCCCAAAACTGCTCAGCAACAGTCGGACAAGTGGGCAATGTTGGGGCGAACCAGAAAAGTTTGGGTAGAGCTGGATCTAAGTGTTGGCTAGGTAAGCGTCCTGTAGTCAGAGGAGTGGTTATGAACCCCGTAGACCACCCCCATGGGGGTGGTGAGGGGAGGGCCCCGATTGGTAGAAAAAAACCCACAACTCCTTGGGGCTATCCTGCGCTTGGAAGAAGAAGTAGGAAAAGGAATAAATATAGTGATAGTTTGATTCTTCGTCGCCGTAAATAGGAATAGGAACATGGAAAATCCAATAGAATAGGTTTCTTCGTTTTGACAAAAGAAAAAGGGAGGAACCCACAACCGTGACGCGCTTATCCCAAAAAAATCCCTTTGTAGCTAATCGTTTATTGACAAAAATTGAGAAACTAAACATGAAGGAAAAAAAAAAGATAATATTAACTTGGTCCCGGGCATCTACCATTATACCCACAATGATCGGACATACAATTGCTATCCATAATGGAAAAGAACATTTACCTATTTATATAACAGGTAGTATGGTCGGTCACAAATTGGGAGAATTCGCGCCTACTCTGACTTTCAACGGACACCCGAAAAAGGATAATAAATCTCGCCGTAATAAAGTGAAGTAAGCGCTCATCATTCATTGGTGAGAGGTGAACCTTAATGTCAAAGTGGAGAAAGTGGAAGAGGGTTTTGCAAAAGATGAAGACGAAGAAGACCTTAATTACACAAGCAAAGGCTGTAGCTCAAAATATATGTATGTCTGCTCACAAAGCACGAAGAGTCGTTGATCAGATCCGCGGGCGTCCTTACGAAGAAACACTTATGCTACTTGAACTCATGCCTTATCGAGCATCTTATCCCATTTTGAAATTGGTTTATTCTGCAGCAGCAAATGCTAGTCACAATAAAAGTTTCAACGAAGCTGATTCAGTCATTAGTAAAGCCGAAGTCAATGGGGGTACTATCATGAAAAGGCTCAAACCTCGGGCTCGAGGACAGAGTTATCCGATAAAAAGACCCACCTGTCATATAACTATTGTAGTGAGGGATCGCTCTAAAAAGAAACCAGATAAGATATCTATTTAGGAACAAACGACGTATGGAAAGATCTTATAATAGAGAGATATTTAGAGAAAGGGAGGAAGAGAGAACAAAAATATGGGTCAAAAAATAAATCCACTTGGTTTACGACTTGGGGAAACCCAAAGGCATCACTCCCTTTGGTTCGCACAATCAAAAAGTTATTCCTTGGGTCTCCAGGAAGATGAAAAAATACGGAATTGTATCAAGAAGTATGTACAAAAAAATAGGAAAATATCCTCGGTTTTTGTTGGAATTGCACATATAGAAATTCAAAAAGAAACTGATCTGATTACGGTCATCATCCATGTTGGAGACCCAAAAAAATTATTTAAAGAGAATCGAACGCAAGAAATCAAAAAATTAAAGATCAATGTACAAAAAGAAAAAGGGTTAAATTTTGTGAACCGGAAACTTAACATTGCTATCAGAAAAGTTACAAAACCTTATAGACAACCTAATTTTCTTGCAGAATATATAGCTCTACAATTAAAGAATAGAGTTCCCTTTCGAAGGGCAATGAAAAAAGCTATTGAATTATCTAAACAAGCAAATACAAAAGGAATTCAAGTGCAACTAGCAGGGCGTATTGGCGGAAAAGAAATTGCACGCGTCGAATGGATCAGAGAAGGTAGGGTCCCCCTACAAACCATTCGAGCTAAAATTGATCATTGTTCCTCTACAGTTCGAACTATCTATGGAGTATTAGGAATCAAAATTTGGATATTTGTAGGCGAGCAATGATGGGACTTTCCTTGCCATTCTATCCAGTGATAAAACAAAAACTGACAAATTATTCTTTTTACCTTCAATGAAAAATTCTCAATTCTAATTCTATAGGGCTGAATAAAAAATTCGATTGAACTTTTGGTAGAATTGCTATGCTTAGTGTGTGACTCGTTGGTTTTTCTTTAGGGTTGGGAATCCAAAAAATGGACTGGACCCTAACTAATAACTATAGAACTTATAACCAGCTCATAGTTTTGTATTATCGATATCCAAAGAACCAGTTACTATATGATGTGCCAATCATATAGTTGTAGCAACTGAAATCTTTATTTCATAAACGAAAAATCTCATTCATTATGGGTTGTGAGGTGAAAATAGAGGGATATGGGTAAATGGAAGGATGAGAGAAAGAGAGAAGTCGAATCCAAACGGTATAAAATTCCAATATGTATGGTCTATTATAAATCATCTCATACTCATAAAAGTAAAAGGCAGTGTGATAAAGCATCAATACGGATTCTTCCCTAATTTTTCAATTCATAGAAAAAAATACAAATAATAAAGAGCTTCGAGTCAATAGAGACTGGGGAAATTGACTTGGGAACAAATTGGAATTGGGGAGCTCCATTGCAAAGTTCAGGCCTAGCCATTAATGGAGAAGCTATGGGAACGACGGAACCTGTGACTCCACGAGATTCTATTGAAAACGGAATCCCGATGATTCATTGGGCGGGATGGCGGAACCAACCGGGAATCCGTTGATTTATTACGAGAGGCAATGGGTTAACCCTACAAATGAAGCAAATATGAAAAGAGTAAATATTCGCCCGCGAAACCTTATTGAATTACAATTTATTAGCCGATTCGGTAAGGGTCAAGGATTCGTTAAAAAAAAAAAAAGAAAGGCATTATTATTTCTATCTGGATAGAGAAATATAGAAACCTTTCTATATCCGTATACATAAAATACACAAGATATACAGATTCCTGCGTAACAGATTCAATATCAATAAATCCCACGATTTAATGTATTTTTCAAAAAAGACACGCGTATCTGTAATATTGTTGAATCGTTTTATTCGCGAGGAGCTGGATGAGAAGAAACTCTCATGTCCGGTTCTGCAGTAGAGATGGGATTGAGAAACAACCATCAACTATACCCCAAAAAGAACCAGATTCCGCAAACAACACAGAGGAAGAATGAAGGGAATATCTTATCGAGGCAATCATATCTGTTTCGGGAAATATGCTCTTCAGGCACTTGAACCCGCTTGGATCACATCTAGACAAATAGAAGCAGGGAGACGAGCAATGACACGATATGCGCGCCGGGGTGGAAAAATATGGGTACGCGTTTTTCCCGATAAACCCGTGACAGTAAAACCTATGGAAACGCGTATGGGTTCGGGGAAAGGACAACCCCAATACTGGGTATCCGTTGTTAAACCGGGGCGAATACTTTATGAAATGGGTGGAGTATCCGAAACGGTAGCCAGAGCAGCTATTGAAATAGCCGCATACAAAATGCCTATACGAACGCAATTCATTATTGCGAGATAGGGATGCGGAACCAGATATTTGCGATGAAAAAGACAATCGCAGATTTCGATTTCTTTATTTCGATTTTTGGACAGATAATATTTCTTCCTTTTTTCCTTCGACCTTGGCATTGAAAGAAGAGATTCAAAAAAAGTGATATGATTCAACCTCAGACCCATTTGAATGTAGCGGACAACAGCGGGGCTCAAGAATTGATGTGTATTCGAATCATAGGAGCTAGTAATCAACGATATGCTCATATCGGTGACGTTATTGTTGCTGTTATCAAAGAGGCAGTGCCCCATATGTCTCTCGAAAGATCAGAAGTGATCAGAGCTGTAATTGTACGTACTCGTAAAGAACTCCGACGTGACGACGGTATCATAATACGATATGATGACAACGCAGCAGTTGTCATTAATAAAGAAGGAAATCCAAAAGGAACTCGAGTTTTTGGAGCAATTGCTCAAGAATTGAGACAATTGAATTTTACTAAAATAGTCTCATTAGCTCCTGAAGTATTCTAAATACTAGTTCGATCGTGTTTCAGGCATGTGCTTTTAATATTTCGTAAATAAATACAGAACATGTTGATTATATCAAAATTAGGAGGCACCAATAATTCTAGTTCGACATGAGTAGGGACACTATTGCCGATATATTAACATTTCTAAGAAATGCCGACATGGATAAAAAAGGAACGGCTCGAATAGCATCCACGAAGATCGCCGAAAGCATTGTGAAAATACTTCTACGAGAGGGTTTTCTTGAAAACGTTAGAAAACATCGGGAAAACAACAAATCTTTCTTGGTTTCAACCCTGCGACATAGAAGAAATAAGAAAGGAACATATAGAAAGATTTTCAAGCGTATCAGCCGACCCGGTCTACGGATCTATTCTAACTATCAACAAATTCCGAGAATTTTCGGTGGAATGGGAATTGTAATTCTTTCGACTTCTCGAGGTATAATGACAGATCGAGAAGCTAGACTGGAAGGAATTGGGGGGGAGGTTTTGTGCTATATATGGTGATCTTTCTGATATCCGACCGAATAGGATCCGTAAATTCGTCTATTTATGAAAAAAAAGAGAGGAAAGAAAGGGCGTTTGGTATCATCCGGTGCTTGACGCCTTTTCAATTTCTCGATTATTTCATTATTATCGATTATTTAATTAAGAAAATATTGAATGAATTTATCCCTCGAATCAAAAAAGGAGGTGGGCCGAAATGACAGAAAAGGATGAAAGAGAAAAAAAAAGGATTTATGAAGGTTTAGTTACTGAATCGCTTCGGGGCGGTATGTTTCGAATTCGTTTAGATAATGAAGAGGAAGATATGATTATCGGTTATATTTCGGGGAAGATTCGACGAGGTTTTATACGAATACTACCCGGAGATAGAGTTCGAGTCGAGGTCGGCCCCTATGATTCAAAGAGGGGACGTATAACCTACCGATTACCAAAAAAAGATAAAGAGAAAGATAAAAAAGAGGGTGGTAAAAAAGAGAAAGATAAAGAAGATAAATAACAGTTGACAATTAGGTGTGGTTGGCCTTTTATTTAAAACATTCCCACGTGGAATGTGGGAATCCAATTCGAGGCTCAAAATTGCAAGAGACACTTATTTTTTTACAAGGAGTACATTCGGAATTAAGGCAAGGAAAAGGAATAAAGAAGATGAAAATAAGGGCCTCTGTTCGTAAAATTTGTGAAAAATGCCGGCTTCTCCGCAGGAAGAAACGAATTGTAGTAATTTGTATCAATCCGAAACATAAACAGAAACAAAGGTAGGCTCTGTAACTATAAAAATAAAAGGGGATTTTTCTAAAGGAGTGGCGGACAAATAAAAGATCTGTTTTGATATGAAATGGATATATCCGTATCTTTGACTCATATTTATGTTTATGAGATGAGAAAATCTTCAAAAGGCAAACAAATTAGACCGAGATATGGTTATTTTGGTTCGCGCAGGAGGGGGCGAGGGCGTATTGGTTCGCGTAAGAGCGGACGTAGAATACCCAAAGGAATTATTCATATTCAAGCTGGGTTCAACAATACTATTATAACCGTTACAGACGCCCTGGGTCAGGTGGTTTCTTGGTCCTCCGCCGGTACTTGTCGATTCCGAGGACCGAGAAAAGGGACGCCATTTGCTGCCCAAATCGCAGCAGGAGATGCTATTCATATAGCCGCGGATCGGGGTCTGAAACGAGCAAGAGTCCTGCTAAAGGGTGCTGGTCTCGGAAGAGATGCAGCATTACGAGCTGTTCATCAAAGTGGTATACGATTAAGTAGCATACGCGACGTAACGCCCGTTCCACACAACGGGTGCAGGCCCCCCGCCCGGCGACGCGTGTAAAGATGATAGTGGAGCGAGTCTCAAATAGCGGGGCGAATCTCAAGCAGAAAAGAAAACGAATATAACTTCTTATCTTTTCTATATCTATATCAATAGGGGGGGGACTACCCCCGACCTAAACATTTTACTGTTCGGACCAACCTAGACTTGGTTGGTTTTAGAATTACTTAACTTGACGGAGGTAGAATCCCATGGATCATATTTTGTGGCATTGCACTGAGGCAAGGGCAATGGGTGGCGGTGACTCTTCTTCTTATTCTTATGGTCGTTTCGTTTTGTCTCCACTTTGGAGAGGCCAATCAGAAACGATAGGTTTCGTGCTGCGAAGAATTTTAACTGGAGAAATCGAAAGTACGCGAATAACGCATGCCAAATTCATAAAAACACGACACGAGTTTTCGATCCCAGTTGGTATTCAGGAGCCGGTACATGAAATTGTACAGAATTTGAGAGGAGTTGTATTCACGGGCAATATAAGTGGAATTCACAACGGGGTCATTTGCGTCAGGGGTCCTGGGTACATAACTGCTCAAGATATCCTCTTATCACCTCCTTTGGAAGTAGTTAATTCTTCACGACATATCGCGACTCTCACAGAGCCGGTTGATGTGGTTATTGAATTACAAATCGAGAGGAGTTGCGGATATCGTATGAGAACACAGAGGCCGAAAAACGAGAAAGAGGGGAGTTATCCTGTAGATGCTGCATTCGTGCCTGTTCCAAATGTGGTTTATAGCATACATCCGTTTAGTGATGGAAGACGAGAGATGCTTTTTCTCGAAATAATTACGGACGGGAGTTTGTCGGCGAAGGAGGCATTTTACGGAGCTTTGCGTAAATTGGCGGATTTCATTACTCCGTTTTTCGGGCACGACGGCCCAGTGCTAATAGAGGATCTAACTTTAGATCCAAAAGAAAATCCAAACGGGGTTCCAGGCGAGTCTTCTTCGGTAGGATCTGACCTTCTTTTTTTTCCCTGCCCCTCCGGAACGAAATTAGATAACAAAACCGCGCTGAAGTATATCTTTCTCGATCA